GGCGGATGTAGCCAAGTGGATCAAGGCAGTGGATTGTGAATCCACCATGCGCGGGTTCAATTCCCGTCATTCGCCCATGAATCTATTAAATCTAGATAAAAAAAGACAAAATAATTTCGAATAGAATCTTTTAAAACAAAAAGAGAAAAGAATTTATAATATACTCCTGTTGCAGCTGATACTGCTGTTTTCTTGATCTACCCGAAGCTTTAATTCTTAGCGGATAATCCCAATTTAGGTTGAATAGTAGTACAGTATTATCTCATTTTATTAATTTTATTATAATTATATAAATATATAATAACAAATTAGTAAAAAGATTAATACAAAAAAGAAAATATACGAAGAAATTCGTCCCCCCCCCACATATTTGATAGCCTCTCCTATAAAAAAACTGGAAATCCCAATTCCATTTGGAATTCCATCAATTACTTGTCTATCAAAAAAATAATTGAATTTAGCTACCTTTCTTACACTCGCAATTAAAGATACTTCAAAAAAAGCATCTATATAACCACGATTATATGACCAATCATATATAACATTGATTATTTTATCAGCAATCATTTTTTTAGGAACACTTTTTTGAAATAAATTAAATAAGTTCAAATTTTGTAAAGATGAAAAAACTGGTTTATAGAAAAAAGACGCTATAAATATTCCGAAAAAAGCTATACTCACCGAAAAAGTTGCATTTGTAAAAAATTCATACCAATCCACAGAATTCTTTGAATTTTGATGTAAAAGGTCTATAGACGGAATTAACAATTTAGATAAAATATCCGGTTCTTGGCTGAAAGAAATTCCTATGGACCCGACGAAGAAAGTAAATAGTACTAATACAAGCATAGAAAATAGCATAGTATTGTCTGATTCATGAGGATAAAAAAACGGAATGTTTTTAGTACCAAAATAGGTACTCTCAAGAAAAAGACGTCTTATGCTTTTGACATTTCGATTAATTCGATGTGAATATGTCCTTTTCCGAAAAAAAGAAGTCCTTTCATTATTATTAGTTGTTAATAAAGCTAATAAATGAATTTTGTTTTTTAATTTTTTTTTTTCTTGTTTGCCCCATAAAGAGATTGAATAGAAAGAACTATTTTTCTTTCCATTGAAATTTTGAAAATGGACGTTTAAATATCCTTCAAAAACAAGTAAATAGATTCGAAACATATAAAATGCAGTTAATCCTGCTGTGGAACAAGCTATTATTGCGAAAATTGGTGAATACAACCAACTATCATTTAGAATCTCATCCTTGGACCAAAAACAAGCAAAAGGTGGAATACCACAAAGAGAGAGTGTACCTATTAAAAAAGCGGTTTTTGTAATTGGGGCATGTTTTGTTAAACCGCCCATAAGAACCATATTTTGACTTTTCTCTGGAGAATATCCAACAATAGCTTCCATTGAATGAATAATGGATCCAGATCCTAAAAATAACAATGCTTTTGAATAAGCATGAGTAATCAAATGAAATAAAGCGGCTCGATAAGAGCCCATACCTAAAGCTAACATCATATAACCCAATTGAGACATTGTAGAATAGGCCAAATTTTTCTTAATATCTTTTTGAGCAATAGCTAAAGTAGCTCCTAATACTACTGTTATTATACCTATCAAAGCTATTACACCCATTATGGGGGGTATAACTATGAAAAGAGGAAGAAGTCGAGCTACAAGAAAAATTCCTGCTGCTACCATAGTAGCAGCATGGATAAGAGCGGAAATAGGAGTAGGACCTTCCATAGCATCTGGTAACCATACATGAAGAGGGAATTGGGCAGATTTCGCAACTGATCCGCAAAATAACAAGAGGGCGCACAAAGTAACAAAAAAAAGATTCACCTCATTCTTATAAATTAAGTTGTTGAATATTTGAAATAAATCCCGAAATTCCAAACTACCCGTTATCCAATAAAAACCTAAAATTCCTAATAATAAACCAAAATCCCCCACACGATTAGTTACAAACGCTTTTTGACAAGCATTTGCCGCAATAGGACGTGTGAACCAAAAACCTATTAATAGATAAGAACACATTCCAACCAATTCCCAAAAAATATAAACTTGTATCAAATTTGAACTAGTAACTAACCCTAACATTGAAGTATTAAAAAAACTCAGATAAGTAAAAAATCTCAAATAGCCTTGATCATGAGACATGTAACTATCACTATAAATTAGAACCAGAATCCCAACAGTAGTGATTAATATTGACATTATAGAAGTAAGTGAATCAATCAAGTAGCCAAACTCTAAAGAAATATCATTATTTATAGTCCAAGACCATACATATTGATAGATAGAACTATTCTCGATTTGATGAATAGATAGATCGATCGAAAAAATCATAACTATCGTTAACAATAAAATACTAGGAAAAGCCCACATACGGCGAATATTTTTTGTTGCCGTAGGAAAAAGTAGAAGTCCTACCCCTATAAAAATAGGAACTGGAAGTGGGATGAAAGGTATAATCCATGAATATTGATGTATATATTCCATACAAAAAAAAAATAAAGAATAAAAAATATTTTGATTCTTGATGAATTTTGTTTCTTATTCATTTGTTTTATCTCTTTTGTAAAGGGGTTCGGTTAATAAAAAGTGGATAAATAAATCGAATTTTATATTCTTAATTGTTCTGAATCTTTGCACAATCGTTCCAATATTGGAAAGTACAAAGTCAAAATCGGCCAATAACCAAATTCCTAGTAAAAAAAAAAAAAATCTTATTATTTTAAGTAATATTAATTATAAGTAATATAAATAACTATGTTAGTCATTTATATATATATATTAAGAAAAATGACTATTAATAAATAATAATGAAATTAAATAATAATAAATAAAATCAAAATTTTGATATATAGAGTGAGGGTGGGGGTGGGGATAAATCATTACACCAAAACGAAGAACATTTGTTTATTTTGATATAAATTATAAAAACAATATCAATTAGTTTCTTTTTGAACTAATTGATTTCTTTTTGAACTAATTGATTCTTTTCCATTACAATAAAAAGAGATCCATAGATATAGATCTATTATCTATGAAATATTTGGAAAAGATTTATAATATTCAATGGTTTTACTTTAGATAGAAAAAAAGAAAGAGGGAATTAAGATAAATAAGACATACGGCTAATTACAGAATAATTCGTTTTCATTTACAGAACAAATGTCTTTCACATCGAACTATAGTAATCAAAAAACTATCCTAATTGTATGGCAGTTCCAAAAAAGCGCACTTCTATATCAAAAAAAAATATTCGTAAAAATTTTTGGAAAAAAAAGGGATATTGGACAGCATTGAAAGCCTTTTCATTAGCTCAATCCATTTTTACAGGTAAATCTAAAAGTTTTTTTTGTAACAAATAAAAATGTTGGATTGGAATAATATAAATTAGCTCGATTCAAAGAGTATTCTTTAATACTCATTTTATACTAATACTAGCATAGAATATGGAACATATATTTAGAATATATTATATATAAAGAATATAATATATTCTAAATATATAGAATCTAATTTTTTCATATTTTTGATATTCGAATAAATACACAAATTTTAAATTTACCTCTTATTATCAATTTATACTAAATGTTTAGTAAAGAAATGTACTAAATAAATAGTGCACTTTAAGCGATTCTTTCAATCTCGACGATTGACTAAAGAGTTGGTTATTATGATTTCGAGTAAGCCGCTATGGTGAAATTGGTAGACACGCTGCTCTTAGGAAGCAGTGCTAGAGCATCTCGGTTCGAGTCCGAGTAGCGGCATGGCATCCTATCCTATATTTTTAAAATTTGAAAAGAAGAAGTCCTATAATGAATTCAATTCCCTATTTCTATTCCTAGTATTCATACCTTTTTTATTTTCATTATAGATATTTATTTTCATTATAGATATGATATTTTCAACTTTAGAGCATATATTAACTCATATATCGTTTTCCGTCATATCAATTGTTATTTCAATTCATTTGATAACCTTATTAGTCAATGAAATTGTAGGATTATATGATTTGTCCAAAAAAGCCATGATAATAACTTTTTTCTGTGTAACGGGATTGTTAATTACTCGTTGGTTTTTTTCGGGCCATTTACCATTTAGTGATTTATATGAATCACTAATCTTTCTTTCATGGGGTTTTTCCATTTTTCATATGGTTCCGTGTTTTAAAAAGGAGAAAAACCTTTTAAGTACAATAATCGCACCAAGTGTTATTTTTACCCAAGGCTTTGCGACTTCGGGTATTTTAACCAAAATGCATCAATCTGTAATATTAGTACCCGCTCTACAATCCCATTGGCTAATGATGCACGTAAGTATGATGATATTGGGCTATGCAGCTCTTTTATGTGGATCATTATTATCAGTAGCTATTTTAGTCATTACGTTTCAAGAAGCCATCCAAATTCTTGCTTTTACCAAGAATTTGGATTTTTTAAATAAATCAGTTGATTTTGTCGAAATAAAATACATGAATATGAATGAAAGAAACAATGTTTTACGAAAAACATCTTTTTATTCTTCTCGAAATTATTATAGGTCTCAATTTATTCAACAATTGGATCGTTGGGGTTATCGTATTATTAGTCTGGGTTTTCTGTTTTTAACGATAGGTATTCTTTCAGGGGCAGTATGGGCTAACGAGGCATGGGGGTCCTATTGGAATTGGGATCCAAAGGAAACTTGGGCCTTTATTACTTGGACCATATTCGCGATTTATTTACATACTCGAAAAACTAAAAAATTCGAAGGTGTAAATTCTTCAATAGTGGCCTCTATCGGATTTCTTATAATTTGGATATGTTATTTGGGGATCAATCTATTAGGAATAGGACTACATAGTTATGGTTCATTTACATCTAATTAAATTTCAATGAGTAAAGAACCTGAGAAATAAAAATATGGAAAGCATATAAATATATATACTTTCCATAAATCGTGGAGAACCCTTTCAATCAAGTAATGTAATGATTCAAGGGGTTCTCCCAAACAACAAACATATTGGATTCTAATTTCAATTTTTTTAAGTGAATCTAACAGAAAAATATTTTTTTTTTCATAAGGTTTTTTTCTCTTTTTGATTCATTTATTCATGAAAATGCTCTATCAAAAATTAGCTAGAATAGCTTCAACCTTGTCAACCGAGAATGAAAAAATGAAATCCGGATAAATACCAATACCTATTACGGGTATAAGGATAGAAATCGAAATAAATAATTCTCTCGGCCCAGAATCAAAAAAATAAGAGTTTGGTGTATTAAAAAACTTGTATCCATAGAACATCTGCCGTAAGATAGATAATAAATAAATAGGAGTTAATATCATTCCAATTGCGGTTACAAAAGTAATTAGTATTTTCATCATGAAAAGATATTTTTGACTAGTAATTATTCCAAAAAAAACGATCAATTCGGCAACAAAACCGCTCATGCCCGGCAATGCAAGAGAAGCCATCGATAAGATAGTGAAAATCGTGAATATTTTTGGCATTGGGATAGCCATTCCGCCCATTTCGTCAAGATAAAGAAGACGTAGTCTATCATAACTAGTTCCTGCCAAGAAAAAAAGGGCAGCCCCAATAAATCCATGAGATATTATTTGTAAAATGGCCCCGTTGAGCCCAGTATCACTTATAGAACCAATTCCTAGAATTATGAAACCCATATGAGATACCGAAGAATAAGCTATTCTTTTTTTTAAATTACGTTGACCAAAAGATGTTGAAGCGGCATAGATTATTTGAATAGAACCTAATATCATTAACCAGGGGCAAAATATTGAATGAGCGTGGGAAAATAATTCCATATTAATTCGAACCAACCCATATGCTCCCATTTTTAATAAGATTCCGGCTAAAAGCATACAAGTGCTGTAATGTGCCTCTCCGTGGGTATCTGGTAACCATGTATGTAAGGGTATAATCGGCGATTTGACAGCAAAAGCAATAAGAAATGCCGTATATAATATTATTTCTAGGGCCACAGGATACGATTGATTAGTTAATGTTTCAAAATTTAATGTTGGTTCATTAGAACCATATAAACCGATACCCAGAATTCCCATTAATAAAAAAACAGAACCTCCTGCAGTGTACAAAATAAACTTTGTAGCTGAATACAAACGTTTCTTTCCCCCCCACATGGCTAAAAGTAGATAAACGGGAATTAATTCCAATTCCCACATGATGAAAAAAAGTAAAATGTCTCGAGAAGAAAATGGTCCGATTTGACCGCTATACATTGCTAACATCAGGAAATAGAATAATTGGTATTCTCGAGTAACCGGCTGAGCCGCTAAAGTGGCTAAAGTTGTTATAAATCCCGTCAGTAAAATAGGTCCTATAGAGAGTCCATCTATTCCCAATCTCCAGTAAAAATCAAAAAAATTGATCCATTTATAATTCTCCGTCAGTTGAATTAGTGGATCATCCAATTGGAAATGATAACAAAATGCATAGGTTGTTAGAAGGAGATCGATTAAGCATATACAAATGCTATACCACCTAATTACCTTATTTCCCCTATGAGGGAATAAGAAAATTAAGGAACCTGCGGCTATTGGGAAAACTACAACTATTGTTAACCAAGGAAAATAATTCGTCATAAAAATAAGATACACTTGGGCCAGAAAAGCCCGTGCTCAAAAAAATAATATTTTGTATTTTTTTTTTGAGCACGGGTTTTTGCCAGTAAAAAAACGTATTCGTGTGGTGTTTTTTGAAACGTATCAATAAGCTAGACCCATACTTCGAGTTGTTTCAGGCCCTAAATAAACCCGAACACTTAAGAAATCTGTCGGACAAGCGGACTCACACCTCTTACAACCAACACAGTCCTCTGTTCTTGGGGCAGAAGCTATTTGCTTAGCTTTACATCCATCCCAAGGTATCATTTCTAATACATCTGTGGGACAAGCTCGGACACATTGAGTACATCCTATACATGTATCATAAATCTTTACTGAATGTGACATTGTATCTATAGTAATTTTTGAACATAAAAAATGAAAATTATCGATCTAGTAAACTCGTAAATGAATCATATATTTATATACCAGATGAATCAATGATTTGTTATAATATTGTTAATCAAAAAAGATGTCTAGATCAATTTAGAAGAAGGAATAGAAGAGGACCAGGATACTTTGATTTCTTATGATTTAGGCAATGCAAACATGATCATAAGTTGTGTAGAATACATATTAATTTGAATTGATAAATATTACACTCACTATTTGATTGAATTTTTTTATTAATTATGATTAATTAATGCTATTTATTCAACAAATTCGATTGATTGATACGGGTTGATTTTCTGTTACGAGCAATTGCGGAAACAATAGCCAGTCCGATAGCTGCTTCAGCGGCTGCAATAGCTATAACAAAAATTGAAAAAATATTTCCTTTTAATTGGCGATTATCAAAAAAATCAGAAAAAGTTACGAGATTTATATTAACTGCATTCAGTATAAGTTCAAGACACATAAGGGCTCTAACCATATTTCGGCTCGTGATCAATCCATAGATACCAATCGAAAATAAATAGGCACTCAAAACAAGTACATGTTCGAGCATCATTGACCAACTCCTTATTAATTTTGATTCATTTCAATATGAACAACAATTCAACAGATTCAATTGACTTAAAGAATATACCAAGTCTGGAACAAAAGAATATATTGGCAAAAAAAAAAAAAGAGTTTATACATAACATAGAAAAAAAAAAAAAAATCTTGATTTATATTACTAATTCTATAAAGATTTTTTACTGGCGAGCTACAACAATTGCACCTATCAAAGCAACTAAAAGAATTATTGAAATTAGTTCAAATGGAAGAAAAAAATCGGTTGATAAATGAATTCCAATTTGTTGACTAGTACTTATCAAATCTTGCTCAATAATCTGATTTGGTCTTGTAGTCCAAATAATTCCGTACCATGAAGTATCTGAAATAATAGTTATTAGTGAAACAAAAATACTTGTACAAACTATCAAAGTAATTCCATCCCCAACAGTCCAAAGATTAAAATCTTGGTAATATTCGGAACTATTCATGAACATCACAGCAAATATGATTAAAATGTTAATAGCTCCCACGTAAATAAGTAGCTGTGATGCAGCTACAAAATGGGAGTTTGATAAAATATATAATAAGGATATACAAACAAGAACCAGTCCCAACGAAAAAGCAGAAAAAATAGGGTTGGTAAGTAATACTACTCCTAGACTTCCTAATATAATACCCGATCCCAGAAAGACTAAAAGAAAATCGTGTAGCGTTTCAGGCAAATCCATTATATGTAAAAAAAAGACAAAGAAATCGAAATTTCATGACCTTATTGATATGACCAGGAAAAAAAATCCTAAGGAGTTTGAATTGATTGATAGATAGTTACAGTTAGATAATCAATGTCATTCCAGTCTTATACTAAAGATTAGTTTTAAACTATATTAAAACAAAAATATAAAAGTAGATATAACATAACTTATTAATTTTCATTTTTTTGATATTCTATTTTGATAATATTTTATTTTGATTATTCTCTTATATATTCTATAGAATCTATCTATAGATTATCATTATTTATAGAGTTCTATATATAGTATATTCTATACTATTCTGATTTTCTTTTTTATTTTATATTTATTTTATAAGAATAAAAATTATTTTTAATTCTAAAAAATTATCTTTTTTTATTTTATTTGAATTGTTCGAATTGTATAATCATCAATTACTGACATTGGTAAACGGCCCAAAGCAATTTGATTATAGTTCAATTCGTGACGATCATAAGTTGAAAGTTCATATTCTTCAGTCATTGATAAACAATTTGTTGGGCAATACTCAATACAGTTACCACAAAAAATACAGATTCCGAAATCAATACTGTAATTTAGCAATCGTTTCTTTCGAATATCAGTTTCCAGTTTCCAATCAACAACGGGTAAATCTATAGGACATACACGAACACATACTTCACAAGCAATGCATTTATCAAATTCAAAATGGATTCGACCGCGGAAACGTTCCGATGTGATTAATTTTTCATAAGGATATTGAATAGTTACAGGTAAACGATTTGCGTGAGATAAGATAATCATGAAACTTTGACCAATGTACCTTGCAGCTCGGACTGTTTGTTGACCATAATTCATGAACCCAGTTACCATAAGGAACATATCGTAAATATCTATGAATATTTTTGTTTTATTTCTTTCTCTTATTTGAGACAAGTTATGAATATACAAAATAAATCTTTTACAGTGAAAACAATTGAGACGAAGTTGTTAATAATAGATTACCGAGAGAAATAGGTAAAAGAAATTTCCATCCAAGATTTAATAATTGATCCATTCTTAGCCTAGGCAAAGACCATCTTGTTATGATACAAACGAATAAGAAAAAATAAGTTTTAGCTAATGTAATAAAGAGATCGATTGTAGTTCCAAAAACTCCATATGTTTTATGGATTTCAAAAAACTCAGAAACGAATATGTACGGAATAGAGATATTTGAACCGCCCAAGTAAAGAACTGTTACAAATAATGAAGAAATTAAAAGGTTTAAATAGGAAGCAACGTAAAATAAACCAAATCGAATACCCGAATATTCTGTTTGATAACCCGCTACTAATTCTTCTTCGGCTTCTGGTAAATCAAAAGGTAATCTTTCACATTCTGCTAGTGAAGAAATTAGAAAAACAATGAAACCGATAGGTTGACGCCACAAATTCCACCCCCAAAAACCATATTTTGATTGCGCATCAACTATATCAACTGTACTTAAACTGTTAGATAATCCTAGTCGGTGATAACATTACTGTTCCCATCTCTATTACAGAACCGTACATGAGATTTTCACCTCATACGGCTCCTGGAAAGCCTTAAGTAAATCTAAGGACCGGGACGATTCTTTATCTCGTGATATATCCATAAGATATAGAAGATTTAAATCTATCAAACGGTTCGGAATTAGACCAATTCAATTCTGTCTGTTCTAGAAATAACTAAATACGAAAGATAAATCCATTTTAATAAAAGATACAATTAAGGCACTTCTGAATTGATCTCATCCCTTAAAAATCAAAATTTGAATTTCTTGAGTAATAACTGAATTCTTCAATAAAATACTCTTTTAGAATTCTCCATAACCCCCCGCATTTTGAATTACGAAAAAGAATTACACATTCGTTTCTTAATTATCGTGTGAATTTGATCTCCATGAATATGAATATGGATATAAGAAATCATAGCACAAAAAAAGAGATCTGCTTTTCGTTTCTGATTTCTTCTTCTTTTTTCGTTCCTATTCTTCTTTGTTTGTACTATGAAAAAGGGACTTCAAAAATTTTAAAGGATTTTTTCGTTCCTGATAGTAATTTATTTAATCAGTGGATGGAAGCATACTCTGGATCGGAGTTATGGGGAGTACTGCTTGATTTTTTCTACCAACTTAAAGCCCCAATTAGTATTCTTTTTCTATTATGCGTAAATTGTCTTTTGGATAATTTACAAAATCTGTGTTACTAATCCTTAGTGTATCTTGGTGTTTCTAACCATCCACTCTTTTTTTTTTATTAACCCCTTATTAATTTTAATTGAATACATCTAGGATCATACAAATGATAACTAAAACTCAATAAGGTTGGTCTTTTGAGCCCGCTTCAAAACAGGATGAAAAATCTTATCCAATCTTGGGTTAAATTTCCTCTTCTCTTTATAATTGATTTGATTATTTGACTTCATTCTTATACATAGAAAATGAGACTCAATATTTTTACTGCCATTTAAAATCATCATACTATCTGTTAACTATAAGTAATAGAGTATTCTGAAATTTTATTCAATATAAGCTGTTTTATTTCACTCATATAACTATCTAATTTAGTTCTTCAATCCGAATTGTGAAAAATCAAATTAAGATAATGAAGGTTTCTATTTAATTTATTCGACTCCTTTCCTATATAGTACTATAAAGAGAGGAGCATAGCAATAGCATCGAATAGCTTTTTGGGTTTCAACGAATCGCACGTAGAGATATTGATAAGACACATAGAGTTAATGGTATTTCATAACTAATCGATTGAGCAGCAGCTCGTAGACCACCCAAAAAGGAATATTTATTATTTGACCCATATCCTGACATAAGAAGTCCAATGGGAGCAATACTCGAAATAGCAATCCATAAAAAAACACCGATATTGAAATCAGATAAAACAAAGTTATAGCCAAAGGGAATTACTGAATAACTTAGTAGAATTGATATTACTGATATGGATGGTCCGATACTGAATAAACGAATATCTCCCCTAGATGGAATAAGATTCTCTTTGAATAGTAGTTTTGTTCCATCTGCTAGAGCTTGAAGAATTCCAAAAGGACCAGCGTATTCGGGTCCAATACGCTGTTGTATCCCTGCAGATATTTCTCTTTCTAACCATACAATTGCTAGTACACTTATTGTGATTCCCAATACAAGAATCAAAATAGGTACAAGTATCCATAGAATTCCATAGACCTCTTTGAAAGATTCCAACCCGGAAAAAGAATTTATATCTTGGACTTCCGTTGTATCAATTATCATTTCAACGATCAACTTCTCCCATAATGATATCTATGCTACCTAGTATTGTCATAATATCAGCCAATTTCATTCTTTTAACTAATTGAGGAAGAATTTGCAAATTGATAAAACCAGGTGGACGAATTTTCCATCTCCAAGGAAAACCATTCTGATCTCCTATTAGAAAAATTCCTAATTCCCCCTTGGGGGCCTCAACTCTCACATAAAGTTCTTGTTTGGGCAATTCAAAAGTCGGAGACGATTTTTTACCAATGAATCGATATTCAAAATCATTCCATTCTGGCTCCTTTTCTCTATCAAAGGAGCGAATTTCTAAATTTTCATATGGCCCACCTGGAATTCCTTCCAAAGCCTGTTGAATAATTTTAATGGATTCCATCATTTCACCAATTCGAACTAAATAACGAGCTAATGAATCTCCTTCTTTTTGCCATTGAACTTCCCAATCAAATTCCTCGTAACACTCATAATTATCGACTTTACGTAGATCCCATTGTATTCCGGAAGCCCGAAGCATCGGTCCTGATAACCCCCAATTTATAACTTCCTCTCTACCAACAACACCTACGCCTTCAACTCGTTCTAAAAAAATTGGATTTCGCGTAATCAGTTTTTGATATTCAATAACCCTTGTTAAAAAATAATTGCAAAAATCAAAACATTTATCTATCCAACCATAAGGTAGATCAGCCGCTACTCCTCCAATACGAAAATAATTATGCATCATTCTCATACCTGTCGCAGCTTCAAATAGATCATATATTAATTCTCTTTCTCTAAAAATATAGAAAAAGGGGGTTTGTGCACCAATATCTGCCATAAAAGGTCCCAGCCATAGTAGATGAGAAGCTATGCGACTTAATTCCAACATAATTACTCGTATATAGCTGGCTCTTTTAGGTACTTGAATATTTCCCAATTGTTCCGGTCCATTTACGGTTATTGCTTCTGTGAACATAGTAGCTAAATAATCCCAACGTGTTACATAAGGCAGATATTGTATAATTGTTCGATTTTCCGCAATTTTTTCCATACCTCTGTGTAAATAACCCAATATTGGTTCACAATCAATAACATCTTCACCATCCAGAGTAACAATAAGTCGAAGAACACCATGCATTGATGGGTGTTGAGGCCCCATATTGACTATCATGAGGTCTTTTCTTGTAGCTGGCACATTCATAGGTTTTTCCTCGATTCATTCTTCCATGAATCGTTAAAAAAAAAGTTCATCAAAATTCAGGATCTAATAAATCGAATAATTGAAAATGATTCTTGAAATTAACGAATTTGTGAATCCCGAATACCCAACTGATTTATTAATTTTTTATAACGTATTTTATTTTTCTTTGACAAATAAGACAGTAGTCGTTGCCGTTTTCCGAGAATTATATGTAAACCCCTTTGAGATAAATAGTCTTTTGGGTGTAATTCCAAATGTGAAGTAAGTCTTAGTATCTTATTATGGAAATGGAATACTTGAAATTCAACTGATCCGGGGTTTTCTTCTTGTTTTTTTTTTTGTGAAATAACGGGTATAAATGAATTTTTTATCATAAAATGAAAGCTTTTCTCTCCCCCTCGTTTTTGGTAGATATTTTTATTGATCAGTAATAGTAATGACACAAATTTTTAATTTTGTATATAAAATTATCTTAAATTTATTTTTTAATTTATATTATTTATTTATATAAAATAGAAAAATATATATAAATAAAAATTTTTATTTATTTATTTATATATATTTTTCTATATCTAAATTAATCTTTCAATCGAGGATACATACGTATCCTTAATATACTGAAATGGCTTCCATTATGGGTATTAAACCAATAGCGGTTTATACAAGCTAAATCTTCTAATCGATAATTTGGCCAAAGAAATAATTTAAAATTCATTAGTTTTTTTGTTTCGCTATCAAGATCTTTATTTTTAGTCAAAACTTGAGAAACATTTTTTATTTGATTCTCATTGTCATTTATTGTTTTTCTATGCACAGTATTTCTATTCCTAGGATTGAAACAAGTTAGAATTCTCAATTCTCTACGGCGTCTAGTGGACAAAAGATTTTCAGGAACAAACAAATCATAAAGATTTTTATCTTTATTTTCTGTTATCTTTTGGTCAACACGACTACGACTTTTTTTCCAACTCCAAATTTTTCGCCTATTACTCTTATGAATCAACGGTAGTCTTATGGTTTGATATAGAAGAGATTGTTCATGCTTTTTTCTAGGCAGGCGAATAGGTTCAATAAAAAAGATTAGCCTTTCCTTCAAGTCCTCAGTGTCCCTACATTCTGTATAACAAAAATCCTTCGTAATTGAATCAACCATCATTTCTATATCTAGCTCTAGCTTTTTAATCGACATTATTACAATTTTTTTAAATTTTTTCATTCTAACCAGGAGACAAAATAAGTTGGTATTCTCCATTCCTATTTCTTCGTCGGAACTATCACAGTGCAAATAAAAACCCAAATATTTTGATAGTAAGAAATCCCGTTCTCCCTTTAGATCGGTCCTGTATTTAGAATCTGATCCTTTATAATAGTATGAGCGAGATTTAAGATCTTGATCTACTGGATTCACGTATTCTTCCGTTGTTAACTCTAAATTATCTTGTCCATAAAGCTGCAAAACAAAGAATTTTATTGGTAAGATCCAAGGATTCATCTTATATGCACAATACAATTTGGTTAATTTTGAAAAGAACCAAAATCCAGGAATAAGGAATTTATTCTTCGGTATAGAAGTCTTTTTATTCATTCCCATCCGATGGAAATGGAAATACTTTCTATCCCGACTTTTTTCCAGATTTTTTTCCATATCTAGACTATCATATTCTTCGAGATAATTTTGCATAGAGATGTTGTAATTAGAAGAAATCGCTTGGTTTTTGTTTCCTTGCGGTGATCTATATCCATAAATATAGGATTTTTTCTTATCCGCAAAATGAAGATATTGATAGCAGAAAAGATCATATCTATATTGTTTTTTAATTTTGTTTTTAATTTCTATTTCTAATAAGTCTCCTTCTTTTTGTTGTTTTTTGGGAAGAATTAATTGATTTTTTTCATATGAATCATATTCAACTAAATCTTTATTTTGAGCCACACGATGTTCATTGATTCTATTCCTCCAGTTTTGTGATACTAATCTCGACCATCTGTTCTTAGGTAAATCATATTGATAATGAACCTTTAACCAATTTGTCCATTGATTCATGAACGAATCGGGACGTTTATTAGGTCTTAATTTGGATTTAGATATTCCTTGTATTCTAATAAAATAATCCTTTATTTCCTTCTTAAGAAAAAAAGATCTTCCAGGAGATTCAAAAAGAGATCTTAACTTCAATTTATATCCATTACTAACTTGGATTTCTGATAATTTATCAAGTACATATTCTTGTGACAAAGAAGATACATCCCAAGAATTCTGTGAATTCATATTCGTAATATACCCAGATTTTTCTATAATCGACATCGATGGAATTGTACTTTGATTTTTAACTCTTTCTTCCATTTTTTTTTTTTTGTAGTAAATGGATTTTGTTACATTTAGTATTTTGTCTGTTGATTCAAGAAAATCAAGAAAACGTTGTCGATGAATCCTAGCAATACTACTGATCCATAAAAGGATATCTATGTATACCCCTTCTATGAAAATTTTGAAAAAAGAATAGGATTTACGTATTAATCGAACAAATCTTCTTTGTAAGATTTTCAAACTATTTTTTTGTAATTCTAATCTTTTAGCATCATAAGTAGTTTTGTTCGAATTCAAATGGATCTCTGAAGTTAGAATCCCCTCTTTTTTTTCTTCTGTCATTGTTTCTATTTGTTTTATGATTGTCTTTGTTTTAACATTAAGATCTTTTATCCTTTTTTCTGTGAATGAAGAATTTGTCCAATTAATAGATTCCATTTTAACGGGTGATTCCTCAATCACCTCAATCTTTGAATTATTCTTACTGATTGTTGAAGTTTTTTTGCTTTCACTCAGTTCATCTATTGTTTCATCTATTGTTTTGAACCTAAATAGAATACTTTTCAGAATCCTTTTGATGTTCCAGTTTTCTATTTTTTTTAACATAGTTCGAAACCATTTTTTTCTTTCATTTAAAAATTTTAGAACTAGAAAAAAACGCTTTTTCAAATCTTTTTTCAATTGTTTGCTTATTGTTTTTAAAACGGGACGCAAAATTGAAAGTGGGTCTCTTGGGAAACCCTCATCAAGGTACGATTCTACTAGTGTTCCATAACCTGTTAAAAACCACAAGTTTTTGTTTTCAGTATATTTTTTTTTCTGTGGATCTTTTTTTTTTTTTTTTTCAGTAGATTGTACCTTAGATTTGTGCCAAGGTTTCAGAACAAAAGGGTATAAGATCCTTATCTGAATACCCTCGTTGAACCAGTTTGTTGGCAATTCTTTGTGGGATACTGGAATGCCCTGATAGGTGCATTTAATATGAACTTCCCTGCTCCAATCCCTAAAATCTTCTGACCATTCGGGATTTTGAAATAATAGGATACGAATGATATTTTTAGTTATTATCAATGAAGGTAGTAGAATATATTTTCTAATAAAAGATTGGATTAGTAATACAAAACTTCTAATTATTAGACCATATAGAATACTTTCCCAGTCTTCTTCTATTTTTAGAAGTCTTATTTCAGCCTCGTCTTTGGCGTCCTCTTCATATTTGTGTTCGATCCTTTTCTGAAACTCCACAAATTCTGAATTGTCAGTACCAGGTTTCCGGAACATTTCTTTCAAATATTGGGATAGATCATCGAAAAGATCACCAAAAAGAAAAAATAATGGGTCTATTATCCCCAAAAAAGTGGGGGAATGGACATGTCCAGTTGGTTGAACAAGTTCCGTAATCGCTATTTTACGCCTTAGAGGGCGCATAGATCCCTTAATTAGATCTCGGTCATAATCTGTTTCGCGTAAAAATTTTAGTAGAAAAAATTCGTGATTTAGTTCCGCTTCAGGAATAGCGTCATTGTCATTTCTAGGACTAACATTCAAAGTCAGTGAATCTGTATTCCCATTAAAAACGACTATACGTTCGGCTTTTGGGGAACGAATCTGAGCCTCTTTTGTTAGTCTTTCCGTCACTTGCTCCAATTCGTCGATTAATTCGTATGACCATCGAGGAACTTGTTTACTGATTTCGTTTATTCCACTACATTTCTTTCTATTAAAAATGGTTTGGTTGTTCTGATCAGTTCTAATTGCCTCGAATAAGAATTCTTTTTTTCTTTTTTTTTCTTCGGAATATATTTTTACCTGTTCATGTTCTGGAAATAAATAAAGTCCGTCAAAATTAAAACTTGATACGGATTTTTCCGAAAATTGACTCATTAAGTTAAAAAAAAAACCAATTTCAGTTAATAAAAATGTTCTATCAAATTGATCTATTTTCTGTTCAAATTCTGGATAATTACTATTAATAGAAAGAAGGAGACCATGAATCTTATTTATCAAAATGGAATTTGTTGCGTAAGTTTCATTTTGAATTGATGGTGAAAAGCTTTGTCCACGAAAAGGTCCATTCAAGAAAGGATCATATATTTTCGTTAAATATTTTATTTTCCTCTTATCATTAGACAATCGAATTCGGTTTTCAAGTACATCCACTGGAATAAATTTCTTAAATTTCTTATATTTCTTATCTAGAACTTTTGCCCTTTTAAAAAATTCATTACTTAGTTTCTTTCTTTTTTCTTTATTATTGGAGCTCCAATAATTAGACAATTCATTATCATTATAGGAGATTTTATCTTTTGTGAAGAGATCCATTTTTTGTTCCATGATTTTCAGAAAACTAGATAAATCAGGTGGATACGTGAAAGAGATTCGTTCTTTTCCATCACTTTGACATA